GGAAAGAAGCCGGGACTCATGCAAACAAAAAAGCGCCCTTACGCTCTAGTTTGATCGGGGGGCCGCAACTAAGATCAGAGGGATAAACTTTCCCGTTATCGGAACAAACATTTTATTTCCAGGGTTCCTCACTTGTTTTTTACTTTCTTTTTTACGAAAAAAAATTCCGGACGACCGGAGCGGAAAACCTCTCCCGACAATTGGAGAAGGAGAAAGCCATTCCTACGGGCCTGGAACTGTGATGAATGAAGTAAGAATTTCGGGCTAGGGCCTGAGAATTTACATCTAGGTGCTTGTCTAGTTCCCGGTGAGACCGTTGATTTTGCGAAGGCCCGAGGTCCCCGCCTTCTTTGCTTGAAGCTCAGGTATTCTTCCTTCACCCACTTATGAAATTGAAGCATGTAGTCTCGCCGCTAGTAGCCATGCTACCTTCTTTGGCCCTGCCTTACACACCTTATTTATCCTGCCTGCCGCCCTTGGAAACAGCCTTCCTTAGCTTTCGCCCTCCCACAGGAAACAGAGTTCTCAAATTTGAAGCTCCGTACTCTTGTGAAAACGGACTACACTGTCTCAACCACCCGCCTTTCCCTTCTTTTGTTTGTTCTGGACCCGAAAATGCCCGTTCGCTTGTCATTGGGGATCCCAATCTGACTTGCTCGTGGTTTATTAATGTCGGGGTTGTTTTTACTTACCTTTCTGTCTATGAAAGAAATGAGGAGAAAAGAAATTGTACTAAAAGGAAATTCTCTGCTCAAATAAGCTTTCCTGAAATGATGAAAGGCAAGAAGGAAGCTCCGTCTCCGTCCCCTCCCTTCTGTCCAAGACTCTTGAATCAGTCTCGTCTTACATTCCCTCCTCTCTGCCTAGGCGAAAGAGAGTCCCGCCTATGGTCTACTCAAAGGTTGAAGAGACAGATTGTGGGTCAGATCAATCCATTCCGTTCTTCAGGGAAGATCTATGGAATAGGAAAGCCAAAACGGATCTATCAAAACAGATCTATTCTAAGTAAATACTTGGTCGATACGAGACTCTTTCTTAGTTCAGTGGGGTTTGAAAGCAGTCTACAACGAATCAAGCAGGTTCAGTAACAACGGATAACGGTCCTCACCACTCAATGGAGAATAGAAGGATAGGCTACGACACTTCTTTTCTCACTTTCAATGGGTTCAGGTCCGATAGCCACGAAACGGAGAAGAGAAGGATAAGTTGCGCACTTTAGGCCTGTTCCAGGTCAGTCGCTCAAAGAAAGGAAAGTACGTCGTGAGCTGTAGGCAGGAAAGAGAAAATAGAGCGATTGGTAAGCTGACCCTACAAGGAATTCTTTAGTTTCAGTTTCGTGGGAAGAAGAAGAAGGGGGATTCGAATCGCCTATTTTTCCCCTTCTTTTTCCGGCTAGCTCTAGCCCTAGTAGAGGTCCGAGTAGACTAGACTACTAAGGGCCAGCGTCCAAGGACCTGCCAGACTGCTGATCTTACTTAAGCACTCGACGTCACAAATAGCAATAAGAAGGGGCAAGGGGTTCACCCACTTTCACGAGTTTCATAGGTTCAAGAGATCCCACTATAGAAGTGTCTAGCCGTTCGCCGAAGGAAGGCATTCTTTATCAAAGTCTCCGAAAGGCGCGCTTAACCTCATTCGATGATGGGGTTGGGGCAATTGATCGATCCAAAGCTAAATCTAGCTCTGATGGTGTGTCCGCGGGTCCCTTCCTCTCAACGTCTGAAAGAACACTCTAATGGCAAGTCGGGCTAATTCGAATATAGGGATAGAAAAGGAATTGGCAAGGTCCGATCGGAAATAGGATAAATAATGGAAAAAGTCCCTCTCCGATAATAGGACTTGAAGGCTTTAGCTATGCGAGCCTGCCACTACGCTCCTTTGTTACAGAATTAATGGTCAGAAACTTGCCTTACTTAATCTCTTTCGAGATAAAGGTTCTTACAGAGGTGAAGGCACCCATCTCACAGAAAATAGTTATAAAGCTCGCGCTCCACTAAGTGTATAGATTGAGATCCAGTAGAAGTGGGAGTGCCGCAAGGCTCTTGAGTTAAATGATGCTCAGGATTGAGGAAGTGGTCTTATTGGCATTCGGAATGGAGTCTGTCCCGAAGGAATCTCATCTCTCTTCCAATAGAACAGGAAGTATAAAGTCAGTAGCTTGTCCTTCTCGTGCTCTTCCAATCGCATGAGATGCAGCAACCCATTACGTTCAATCAGCCCCTGGCTTCTGTTGAATGAATAGAGGGTTCAGGTGAAGCAGGGGAGTATATTGCTCTCTTTCCCCTTCCTTGATTGCTGGGATTCTTTGATCTGGTAAACCCAGAAAGTCAAATCTCAGTTTGAAAACCCAATACTTGCAACTTAAGCAGAGGCATCTTCCTGGCTTAGAAAAGATCCGCTAGAGATTCCCTCTGACTCCTAGTCGAGATCTTCTCTTTCTCCTATCCCGGTAGACGGGCGAGCATCTCCGAACCTTAAGAAGTGAGTTTGAAAGAGAAGGAGTACCGCTCAAGCTTCAACTCTGCTCCTTTCCTCAGTTCTTCTTAGTACCCTTTCATGAATGGGAAGAGGAAGTGGGAAGACCTCCCTACCCAACCTTACCTAAGGTCGAGCAGTTTGCAACTCCGATCCCTAAGCCAGTTAGCCTTTGACAGGCTTTCCCATGCAAAAGAGTTCGCCCAAGCTTCTGACCACGATTCTGAAAGAAAAGATTGGTCGTACAGTCGTTAGCAAAAGAGCTAGCCGCATTTATGGAAATGTTGGAGAAGGCAAATAGAATAGAACAAAGTTAGGGGGCGAAGCGGTTCCTGGCGTGAAAACTCCCAATTGAAAGTCAGATTTCGGGGGGGCCTTTCTAGTATAAGGGAAATAGGCCGAATCAGCAAAGGGGCTTAGAATACTAAAAGGTATCTGCTGCGCACCTCTATTCCTCTTCTTCCGCTTATTCATGGATACATATATAGATAGTGAGTAGGCATGGCAGGAAAGCCAGTAAGAGCACCAAGCTAATTCCCAATTACACTCCTTCAATTCTTTCGAATTCATTGGATCCTTTTCCGCGTTCGAGAATCCCCCCCTTCTTCCACTCCGCCCCGAAGAGTAACTAGGACCAATTTAGTCACCTTTGAATGTTCCAATTGAACACTGTCCATTTTTGATTATTCTCAAAGGATAAGATTATTCTCTTTACCAAACATATGCGGATCCAATCACGATCTTATATATAAGAAGAACAAAAGATCTTTCTTGATCAATCCCTTTGCCAAGATAACCTTTGAGGTACCTCAAGATCCTGTATACTACATGTAGGTGTGCTTGACAAGGAGCATGCATATACTGGCTTACCAACCCCACAGCATAGGTAATGTCAGGTCTAGTGATAGTAAGATATCTAAGTTTTCCCACAAGCCTCTGATGCCTGCATCATCCAAGGGTTCTTTTCTCTTTTCTTCAAGCTTATTTCTTCTATTGGGCTAATTGCGGCCTTGCAACCTAACATCCCTGTTTTCTTCAAATCAAGGACATAATTTGAGAGATGGCTCTACTTCTTATAGATCTCGAAAACCTCTGTGTCCAAGAAGTACCTTAGCATGCCAAGTTTATGTCGAAGGTGCGGCTCAGGTAAGCCTTCAATCTTGCAATCTCATCAACATCATCACCAGTGACCACAATATTCTAAACATTTACTATGATCCGGCTCACTTTCGCACCCTTTATTACGAAATGTGTGTGATCAGAAGCACACCTTTTTTTTGTAGCCAAACTAAACTATGGCCTTACTGAACTTCTCAAACCACGCCCTCGGGGATTGCTTCAATCCATACAGGGCTTTCTTCAATCTGCATACTTTTTGTGACTCCCCTTTCCTTCCATATCCGGGTGCTATCTCTATATACACCTCCTCGTGCGAGTCCCCATGCAAGAAGGCATTTTTCACATCTAACTGATACAATGGCCAACGGTCTGTTGCTGATTTTAAGTCAAAGGAAAATGTTTGACGTTTTCTCTTTGATTTAAATCTCAACAACGGACGCTCTTGGTCGAAAGTTCCATCAGTTGGAATACTGGATAGAACCTTCATTGCCCACTTGTGGACAGGAAACAGTAATCTTTGCTTAATATAGTTGCAAATTGCAAAGATACGTCTCTTACCACCTCCCTCAATCACCTGAGCTAACCGACCAGTTGCTAACGGAACCCCTGTGTAAGCCCCTAGTAACGTACTAAAATAGGGACCCACAGCAGATTCCAAATAATTGAACATTTCGTTAGCAAACCGGGTATTATTACGGTCAAAAGGGTAATATACCATTTTAGACCATAAAATACCAGGTGAAAAGAACCCATCTGGAATTGAATGAATTTTTGGAATATTCCAGATAAAAGCTGCAATTTCATGTTTCAGGTTCACAAAGATATTATGATCCTTAGCATACTTTGCAGCCTCCTTATCGACTGTATCGTCCACTTTTAAGTCAAAACTACGGACGAAATTGTCTAATAAGGGGGTACTTTTCCAAGTTGGTTCCCAAGACATTCCTAATTCCAAGGGAATGTTTTGGAGGTGTGGTAGATAGATTGGTTGGAGGTCTCTAAAAGAGGTTTTAATCTCATCTAGGACTTCCAAAACTCTCCCAATATCAGGGTGAGGAGAAGCCATAGAAGAAAAGGTTGCCTTAGTCACTTTCTTGGCAACCAATATCAACTTAGCTAAACCAAACCAAGATAGGTAAAGTTTAACCAATTTATCACCTCGATCAGACTTCGCTCTTACGTGTTTTCGTAATACAGCGGGTATGATCTTGGGAATACCACACCTGGTCAGGGATACTGGAACAGAAAGTAAATCACCTTTATGGTAATTACCAGCATAGTACCGCTGTAAGGATACTGCACATTGCTTTAAATATAAGGCAGTGTACAAGAATCCAGATTTCTGTTTTAAGTATCTGACTTGCTTAACAAAGGAACATCCCGCAAGGGCAATCTCTTTGGACATGGACGCAGTGGCGACTAGAGGAACTCGAAAGAGAAGTCCCTTTAATCGTCGGGCATGTTCAAACATGCCCCGCCAGGAAAACTTAGGAGATCTTTCGATCGCACAAAATTTTTTTCATAAAGTCATAATAATATGTTTTGTGTGTTTCGATGATCCCACTAAGGCTTTCCACTCTCCCTGTCGGACCAAACGAATCGGTCTCGGGGGGGGGCGCCTGGGTTCCAACCAGGGGTTCTATTCCTTTAAAGATTATCTTTTCCATTAGCCGAAGCTTCTGGGAAGGATAACCGATATCGGGATAGAACTAGAGATTATAACAAGATATTAGTTCTTGACCAATAGTGAAGTAGCCTTTAACAGCTACAACACAATTGACCTTCGAACACAACCCTTGTTAGTGCTCCATTCGACATCCTTAGAATTAACCAAACAACCAAATTACCCTTATTATTCAAATGAAAAAAATCTGTGTGCTCGGAAAATCCTAATTGGAAAGTTGGAAGACTTTCCAACCGGGACTGATAATCCCGGATGATGCCAAAAAAAAAAAAAGGATTTCACTTTCAAATAAAATAGTACGAGTTGTAAAAGCGTAAGAGCTATATAGAACCACCTTTGGCCGGCCTCACATCTTCCCATCCTCTACTTAGTTGTCTCAATTACATCGATCCTGAACTACGTCCAGCCAAGTATTCTTGCCCTTACCCTTTCGGTCGAGCACAACCTCCCGAGCGCTAGGTTCAAGCAACTTCATACCACTTCGTCCCTTTCACTCTTCAACCTGATCTCTACATTCATAGCTTGAAAAAGCAAAAGAGGGTCACCTCTCTTAATGACTATTCTTAAGCTTCCTTTCTTTGGGAGTAGGATCTCTTTCCTAGGAGCTCATAGAAAGATAGCGAAGTCAGATAGTTCTTTCTTGCTTTCCTTCTATCTTTCTTTCTATTTCAAAGTGGTTCAGATCACTGCTTACTTACTTGACTTGCCCCCTTTTTTTTAAGCAAGGGGGAAGTCGTGCAAGCAAGCGAAGTGGAATCTATTAGAATAAAAAATAGTGCAGCTCGATCAGTATAAGAATAAAGCCAGGAGGTTGGCAGGAAAGGTGACTTTCTTTTCCTTTTCGACTTCTTCCTTTAGAACTTCCTGTAAAGTGGAAGGGTAGGCCTTTGGCACCAGAAAGGTGAGGATCGAAATTAGGAGAGTGAAGAGAGGAAGGAACCCTCTTTTTAAGTCCTACGTACTGCTCTTCTCTCAATCGCTCTTTGGTATTCGGAAGTGGAAAGCGAACTGCTGGCTGTGGCCGAAAAGAGAGGTTCTGTCTTTCTTCATCCAAGTAAGAAAAAGATGGGACGCTCGCAGACCGGAAGGAAGAGAATTATTAGAACTCTCGTCCGCCCCTCTCCTTACCCTCTGTAGCTGAACTTTCTTACTTATGCGATGAGGAGCTTACTTAGTATTGAAATCGAGTTGGCAGAAAGTACCGAAAGTCGGCCGCCCGCCCTATCATCCCGTGTCTCAACCAACTTTTTTCTTGTCTCCAAATCTCTCTTTTGGCTTTTGAAACTTCGATTCGTGACAGCTACTCATACGTGCCAAAGAGGCTTCCTTCCCGCCTTGACCCAGCTAAAGGTAAAGGTAGGGATTAGGCGGCGAAGAAGAGACGGAGGAGCTTCCTCCCCCATTGACGGCTCACGAATATGAGTCCCACGTTTAGGAGAAGAACTGAGATAGGCTGCTTTAGCTCTGTCTCTATCCGAGGAAAGAGTGTACCGAATCCGCCTCCTGGCATTATTGGGTTCGCTTGCAAACAACACTTCTCCTCTCGCCCACCGAAAGGAAAGGGTAATGGTTATACACCTCTTACCACATTCACTACAGGGCGCCAACCCTCACTATCAGTCAGTTTTCCCACGTCTGTTAGACTTTCTTTCAAAAACCTTGACTAATAGAATAGTGAAATTAGAATAGGCTGAGAAAAGGGCTAAGAGAGAAGCTTAGGATATTACTTAAGTAAAGGGGCGTAGCAGTTCTTCTTTCAAGCTCAAAATAGGCCGTCTATTGCTATATCTCCTTCCTGATCCCCCCCGGGAATCACATCACTTTTGACATAGCACCCCAAGAGAACCTTTTAAAGAACTATTAGTACCCTTTACTTAAGAGATTACTTTCTTAGTAGTTGCTAAAGGCTTCTTTCTTCTATATCAGGAATATAGGTCAAAAGTGATCTTCAACTTGACTTTATCTTCAACAATAAGTTCTAATTATTTAGATAAATAAAAGAAAATGAAAAGAAAGATATAAAGCAACGGAGCCGTCATAGTCTGTTTTAACTCCTCCGCAAGGAAGGAACGAGTCGCTTCCCCCTTTCCTTCACCACCAGCTGGAGCACAGTCTTCGCCGGTCTCAAGGTTATCAACAAGACAAGCCCAATAACGCGGCTACGAGCTCTTTCCTTACTCAGACCCCAAGCGGGCAGGGTGACAAGACTTTGATGCAGGGTTCGACATGGTCTTTGAGTACAAGCCTGGGAGGACCAATTTGCCGACGCACTAAGTCGAAGGGCCGAGTTGGCATCCAACAAGTTCGAATTAGAATAGATAGCATCCATGAGGGGCCGTCCCCGAACGCATAAGATAGAAAAAGGACCCCGTAGCCCAGACCCTGCTGAAAAACGTGAGCAACTTCAGTTAGAAGTTCCGCTCGAGTGGAATGGTTGTTGGTACTCTCTTTCATATCCTCCTCCTGTTGGTGACTGACCTCTTCCTTTCTATTTAGAAAGTGGAACAGAACTAGCAGCAGATAGGCATTCAGTTAGCTTGAAAACGGACTCGTAGTTAGAAATCGCTTCCTCAACAACTATCTTTAGAATGTCCTATCTCTCTCTTCAACGCTTTAAAACGAGCTAGAAGGCTTCTCTTAAAGCAGAAAAATAGGAGTTATAGTAGTTTCAGCTATTCGATTCGAATGAGTGCCCTCACTCCCTTTCCTTACTACGATATGCCCCAAAAAAAGAAAAAGAAAGTGCAACATATCAAAGAGCGATGACACTAATTATCAGTGACCTCCTACATAACATATGCGAGCCTTACGTGGACGATTTGGTAGTCTTTTCAAAAGAAAGAACCGACCACATCGAAAATTTACGCAAGGTCTTCGAAAGGTTAAGAAAACATCAATTGAAGATGAACCCGAAAAAATGTGCATTCGGGATCGGGCGGAGGCCTTAAATCAGTAGGGCAATAGCATAGCTATTATTGACCTGACCCCTATTCCATTACTTAAGCCTACTCTTTCTTCAAGATACGAAACGAGCAGCCGAAAACGGCTGTCCCTATTGTATTTTAGATGGAGTCATCTACAGGGCTAAGAATCTTACCTTTACTTAGAGAGGGGTAGCGGTACCACGCTCTTCCGTGCTCGTAGGTTGACTCACCTATGCATCCCGACTAAGGTCTCACAAACGTGCACTTCCCTTATGCATCCAACCGCTTCACTAATGTGAATAGGTTATACAGAAGGGTAGGTTGGTTATATACTCTTATGCGCCTTCCTTCTTCGAACCTTTTGGTATGTATTGCCCCCTAACTATAGATCAGATCCACCAGACAAGAAACTCAATTCCGCACTGCTGCTGAGTCGTCGGACTTATCCACCAAGGGATTCGTGGAATTTCTGTGGATTGCGTTGGGGGAAATCTACCAAAGCTAGGCAGATAGATAGACTCCTTTCCCGCTGCTAAGGGAGAGCAAGAAAGAAAATCAAATGATTGTTTTTTAACCAGCGCCCTCTTTTGGGTATGCAGGTACTAAGAGCCCTCTCACTACCAACCAGCGGACATCATCTGGCTGGGTCTTGCCGGTATCAACAACGAGGAAGAAACAACCAGAAACAGCAACTAACTATGGCTCTTGGCCCAGACAACGTCCTAGGCGTAGGGGAGATCGGAGCAACAGGGAACGCCTAGACGACGTTTTTCTTCCTGGGCTGCAGTAAGTAGATCGAGAGGTCGTTCCGCCCCTTGTCCCCGAATATGGGGAATATGTTCTCATAAAATCTTGCTCCAATCTGACCTAGCTGGCGAGCGATCCCAGTTCGCGACAGAGAACAAGACAGCAAGCGAGCGTACTTTTGTTCGCTTCTTCTCCACCAAGCACGGAAGTTTAAGGATAACTGTAGGTCGGTGGCTACCTAAGGAAACTCCGATTCGATCCGCCCCCCGGCTGGGAGGCATCTACCTCATCCCGATCACAAGGAGAGGTTCACTATGATGGGGGGTACTTTTTTTTCCCTTAAGGAAAAAATGAAATGCATAGGGGACCATCCTTTTGTTGCGGCATGCTCCTCAGATTTACGGATTCGCAGGGGGCCTCAGGCCCTACTTAGTTGACTGATAATGACAAAGGCTTGCGAAACTAAGTAGGGCCTTTTCCTTTTTGTTTGAATAACCCATTCTCATTATCTTTAATAAGTAAAGTAGGCAAACCTATAGGTCCTTAGTAGCGTTGACAAAGAAGAAGGAGCCGGTTAAAAGAAAGCGAATCTTTCCATTTTTCTTATAGTTTCTATTATATAATAATAGAAAATAGAAAGAAATTTCTTATTCTTATATATAGGCCAGCTTGACAAGCAACCCTTCCTCTTGATCTGAGGTGCGAAGAGAAAGATTTCTTTTTTATGACTTCCACTTATCGATCCCGGCCCAGAAAAGTGACCGACCAGGGCAGGGCCCTATTGATAAATGAAAGAAAGGGTTTATGAGCCCTAGCCCTGTAAGCCCACACCTGTGTAGAGTAGATCGTTCAACACCTGCGGCACAAACCCATTTTGAACCTATTGGTCCTAGTATCATAGGCGACCGAACGGCCGCCCCCTAATTACTAGACCAACCTGCTATAATAATTCCATAAACACCTAGCGAAGATATGGCAAACAAATAAAGTAGTCCTATGTTCGGATCTGACAATACCATACCATAATCAAAAGGTACAACGGCCCGAGCGACCAGACTTAACATAAATGTAGCCACTGGAGCCATTCTAAAAAGGGAGAAATTAGCACTACTTGGTGAAATAGGTTCTTTTAGAATCAATTTCAAACCATCTGCTAGAGGTTGTAACAATCCAAACGATCCCACTACATCAGGACCCTTTCGACGTTGCACAAAAGCCATTACTTTACGTTCAGCTAGCACTAAAAAGGCTACTCCTAGTAGAAGTGGTAGAATTATTCCAAGTATTTCAGCTGGAACAGCTATGTACATTTTTTTTTCTATTCACTCATGATCTGGCCTGGTCGACCCAATCATGATATTGAAGGAGGGGACCTTTTCTCGAAAAAAAAAAATTCTTGCAACTACGAAAACCACAACACAAGCACTCCTTTTCCATTCATTCTATCTAAGAAAAAGAATTTAGCATAGACCACGACCCCCCCATCTTTTCATTTCTTTATCTATATGAAACCAAATGGGCGAGTCTTTATTATTGATTGGGGCCCTGAACTCAATGAGAGTGGGGATTCGCTCCTCTTCGGGCAACTCGTCCACGTCTGCAAGATACCTGACGGCGTCTACGAATTTCTCGAGCGTGAGCTCGCCCTGCGCTCCTGCCTGACGGACAACAAGTTCTTTTGCCTGCCCACAGATTTCTTGCAAGAGCCTGCCACACTGGGCGGCCTTCTCTTCAGTCTCCCGATGCAATTGGGCTATTTCCGCAGGAGAAAGGCCTACTGGAATCTCGTTGAGGTCTGGAAGCGCAGGTGCAGGATCCGCGCAAAAGGCTATTGAAGGGGCGGCGAATGCTGGAAAAGCTAAAGCAAACCAGAAAGGATTTTTATTCAAAATCGTACTTGTGTTTTTAGAAAAAGAAAATCATAAGGAAACATTATGATTATGAAAAGAAAAATCTTACTAAAGAGAGAAGTCTATTAGACAATAAAGTACATATACTATATACACTATATACGATATTCTTAGAAAAAACCTCAGGATTAAATAAAAGAAAGATATATACTAAAAACAAACTATAATGATATTCAACACTTTATGGGTGTTGACCCAAGTAGGCCTAGGCCAAGACAAGACACCTTCCTTCACTCTGCAATAGCCCGACGACCCCTCTCTTCACAAGTAGGCTTGGCGCTTAGTCGATTTGAAAGGCTGGAAAGATGCAAGAAGACTGAGGAGGCGCTGGAGTGAAGTGATTCCGGGGCTGGGATCACGAACGGGAATCTAAATAGAAAAGAAGGCTAAGGTCGAGATAGTCTTGGCTAAGCAATTCATCTACCTTCTTTGTGAGGTATTATTATTCTAATTCACATTATTCTTTTAGGTAATAATCGCCTTATTTCTGTCTTATTTCTTTCTTGTAGTACTGTCGGTCTAAGGAGAGGAATGGAAGTAGTCGTCTTGCTTCTTTTCTTTGGATCCGCTTATGTCTCTACTTCGCTTGATTCTCATGCCAGTGGACTCCATGCTCTGTTTTTGGCCTTATTAGCTTGATTTCATAAGTGAGCATTTTAAATTGAATAGATAGTGAGAAAAGCGCCTTTCGTGATTCAAGTAGTAAGCTCGGATTCATGATTGAGAAAGAAATCTTCCAAGCGCGGCTTTAGCTGAATCTATTATAGGGTAGGCTCTTTGGATAGATTGCCTTAAGGCGATGAAGGCCCACATATTTTGAATCTCGGCTCCCCTCAAGGAAAAAGCGGGATACTTAGCTGAAAGGGTGAACAAGGCCGAGCGCCTTCAAAGGTTGCTCCAGTCGCCTGAAGCCTTGTGGATTGATTGTGGGGGATTTAGGCGTGTCACGCCAACCATCTTCCAGTTCCTGGATAATCGTTCCCGGATAATGCTTGCCGCAGGGGCTAACCCTATCTTCGCGCATACTTCCTTGGTTGTCTGGGAGTTGAATCAGAAGCATCGAATGAAAGGTTCTTTCCAAGACCATCTGCTATTGAATCAGCTGCTGTTGCCGGGCGAGATTCTATCTTTTCCTTGTAGTCCACGGGATTTTACTCTGGGGAAGCTCATTCCTTGGATGGATCATAACTTATACAAAGGATAGTCTCTGTAAGAAGGACCAAAGCGCACTGAAAGAACCTACCGATTCTTGCCAGTCATAACAACCAGAACGGGTTAGCCTTCGTTTGCCCCATTGGCGAAGTCATAAGTTGTGGTGAATCCGTGTCGCTACTATAAAGTGCTTTCCATAGTTCAATAGAGAAAAGAGAGAAGAGCAGGCCGATTTCCTTTACTTTATTATTAAACTTAAACAAAGAATCCTTTGACTTTTAATGCCGAAACCTTGAAAGCAAGGAAGGGCCTCTTTCCATCCATAGAATCTCTTCCTTATGCTAGCACTTTCAGCTATCTTTCTTAACCTGCTTCTATCAAAGCAGCTTGTAAACTCCGACCATCGTCTCAGTGAAGTAGCCCATAGGTATGGGATACGAACGATTAAGAGTTCTTGCTTAAAAAAAAAAGGTACGTACTAACTGAGAGTGGAATCTATCCTGACTTTCAAGTAGCGCTTGATTGAGGGATGAACCCCGAATCCGTACTTTCCGGTACTATGCCTACTCCCCTTTCCTCTTTCAAGTGGGTTGAACTCTTTCTAAGGCAAAGGGCCAAGTGTGTGCCACGAGTGCTCTGTCTTCGAAAAGGCAGAATGCTGTTATAGAATCCGCTATTTTTGGAATAGAATAAGCTTTGTGTCCTAACCAGATGCCGTGGGGCGATAAGGGGTGCTTTATCTAAACTAGGCAGGAGAACTTGGCTAACTTTCCTACTCTGATAGCATCTCTGAACGGCAGGTACCCACAACCGCCGTAACGAAGGAATGAATCTATTAAGTGGGAAAGAGCCCTCGTAAGGCCTCTCTCATCCCTTGCTTATGCTGAATCGAGATTTTATTGGTCTTCTTTGACCCGCGGGTGCGAATCGGTAGCTGTGAAACTAGCTCTGGCTTGATGACTGCTTTACTTTTCGCCTTTTCCTGGGGCATAGAAGGAGTTGATCCTGGTCGAGGTAAATGGATTTAGGAATTCATACCCTCTCACTTCGTTCGAGCTGAATTACATCCACCCTCTCACTTCGTTCGAGCTTCCTTTTCAGCCCTCTCACGGCCGAAGGCTCCGCAACACGTTGGAGAGCTTTTAGATCCCGCCCTACCCTAAAACGCCCATTCCCCTAGAGTTCCGAAGTGATTCTCATTCTCACCGCAGCCTTCTTAAGCCGAAAGAAAGCCGGGCAAGAATCTCATGGTAGTACGAAGGGGGAGCAGAATCGTATCTGGGAGTGGTTCTTCGGATCGATCACAGATTCTCGGCCCCGTCTTTTGGCTTCCACTCCAGTTGACCTCTCTTGTTTCCATCCCACCGTGAGAAGGTAGAGAGCAAAACCAACCCAGCAAACAACTATTACTATGCCCCTATTAGTAAAGCATGTACTTCTTGCAAGGCTTGCTGAGCTTCTTCATGTGACAGACATCGCAAAAGTAGTCCGTTGAACGATCGCCGATCGAGGGCATCGTAATAGTATACAATTTTGGAACCCTGATGGGTTTCGCAGTCGACCATTTGATAGCCCTGTTCCTGAATATACACAGAATAGGGCTTCGATGAGCCCTAGATGTAAAGGGGTTCTTGAACCCTTCTACTTCTAAGCAATTAGAAGAGCGCGGAATTGGACCTCCCTCAAATAGATGGATCTGGGATTGATTGTGGAACCGAGCATAGAGAACCGGGAGCGGGCGAAGACATGCAGCTTCCATTTTAGGGGTACACAGTCACGTGCTGAGCAAAGAGGTATATATCACACTCATTCACAAGCGCAAGGTGCGGCATCCGCCTGAACGGGGAGAGGATTTCCCTAAAACAAAGATAGGCGTGTCAGGAAACAATGTGAAGTCACCCCTATTTCGCTGTCCAGGGAGCTGTTGACTAATGACCTAAAAAATGCGTGACGTTTGGGAAGCATGAGCAACCCTTCGCGCACGAGATAGCAATGACAGGAGATTGACCGGTCGGGGTCGAGTGATCTCAGGGGTTTAGGGGTGCTTCTCCTGCTGCGACTACCCCCCTCTTCTATTTGAAAGGTAAAGGCCCACCAGAGAGAGGCTAGTGCTTTCATGAATGAATGCGGTAAACCCATCAATCTTTTCGTTACATATCGGGGACAGGGAACCAGCCCAGCTAACTCGATTTCCCGAAGAAAAGAGGGGGCGCTCTTCCAATATTGAGCTCCTAGCCCTACCTCTCTTTTTTTCAAAAGTATATAGAAATGGTAGGCACTGGGAGTGAGTGAACTACCCGGGGAGAAAGGGGCAACCTCTCTATAGAAGGGAAGGGAAAGGGTTATCCGCCCATAATGATTGTAGAGTCTCTCGGGGTTGGAGGTCTAATAGTAGTCACATCAAGTCCTCCCCCTCTTACTCAGAATAGCTAGCGAGAGGAATACTACTGATTATCTATGAAAGAAGGCTTTTAAGAATGAAAAAAATATTATCTTCAGGATAGAGAGCCCCCCGCCTGCCTTTTCAGATACGAGTGAGTGAGCGCTTTTTCTGCTATGAATGAATGACCTCTCCATTTATTTTCAAGCTTGCTCTTCAAACCGGCCTATCGCTCTCCTCTATGAAAAGGTTCTTCCGTAATCACTCTCAATAAGACATCCATTCCCCTTTCAAATGAAAAGAGAACTAGACTTTTCTCTTCATCATTGAAATCCGCCATTCAATCGCAGTGCGGTGCTCTCAAAAAGCTCAATCCTCTAAGGCTGAAACGAATAGATCAGGAATTCGACCTGGGATCCGCCCGTTCCGATCCTTGCCTACTAAACAGTTGCACCCCCGGATATGTATGTTGGGAGAACCCCATGATCCTTCCGTGTGGAAGGGAAGGTGCGGAGCGAAGGCGAACACGAATACTAAAAAGCGGTTCATGGGGACCCCAAAAAAAGGGGATAGAGAGCGCGGAACGGGCTTTCCAAGCATAAAACAATCCCTACCTATACATTCCATGGCAACAGACAGAAGGCAGTTTTCTCGTTGTTCTTAACCCCAGGCACATTTCCGTTCCCAATAATCTCCATGAAAAGACTACCATGATTCCCGAACGAACCGAGGGAGAGTCAAGGCATGAAAAAACTTATCTATGATCTGCTTATTTCCAAGTACGTATCATCCGCTGCGTTATCCGCCGTCTCTGCGGCCGCCAAAAGCCTACCCTCTCTCGGATATTGAGTGGGTTGACCGGGGAAGAGATCCGGACGAACCTTCCAACAAGCAGAATAGAAGTTGACCACAAGGCCATCTCTGTGGGAGGCTGCTACCCATAAGGCCATCTCGGGCATGGGAAAGAAAGGCGGCGGACAACCGACTTAACTGGAGAGCCTAAACGGCATTGAGGATGAGTCCACCGGTCGACAAACGGCTTCTATCTACAGGTGCTTTCATTATGGATCGGTCGACTTGTCACGATTGATTGCTCACACACAATTAGGTTAGGCAGGCTTGGGGAGGTGATCTGAATCGCTATCGATACGATGCGGGGCTGATTTGCTGACCGTAACGAACTTGACTCTGCCCCAAAAAGGGCGGGAAGACCTTTGACCTGGGCTGGGGAGGGATTGGGGTCGCTTTTCTTTAGGACTTTAGTCCGTAACAAGGCTCGAAGACCTCCGGCTGGATTTGAAATGGATCAGGTAGGGCATCCGTTTACGACGTGGGTGGAATTAGCAGTTTTCTCTATTTTCTTCAATGGTAGGAAATAGGCATCAGCGGGGGTATATGGGAGGAAACCAGTCTGCAGTAATTCAAATTGCTCCTTCGGATCACTAAGTAAAATCTTGACTCACACATACCGCGGTGTATTGTTGTCAACTCACATAGTCGCACCTACCAGCAACAAGACGACTACTCCCTGCACGCCACTAAACGGCGCTATTTAACGCTTGGGTTCGCCCAATACAAGAACTACAGCCCAACCTAGCTTAAGGCTAAAGCCGTGGACTACACCCCCGTGAGAGCCCTCTATTTGACTAACATACTCCCCTTTGATCTCCCCCATACCTTCATATCAAAGCTGGGAATGATTGACTTTCGGATTCAAATAATAGCGCATAATGGCAGTACTCCTTCCCATTTCTTCTTTTATGATCTTCTCTACTTGAAATGCTTACCTGTAAGTGCGGAGAAGGTACCCAGGGGACCAAACGAAAGGGCACTGAAAGGTCTTCAATTAAAGCTTCGCCAGTACTTGAAAGACTCGAAAGACCTACTTGATGAGTTTCCTTATGAGTGAGTTCGTAGGTGCCCTTAAGTCGAGTGTAGCGAAGGGATTCTCCTAAGAGAAGCTTTAGCCCTTGAACCTGAAACGACTTTTATGAGCTGTCTCAGTAGTGACCGACTTTATTTTATTAGCTGTATGATTAGTGGCTTAGCTGTTAGCTGTCTAAAAGCTACGGTAAATAAAATCCCTTTTTTTTGAAAATAAACCACTAATCCGCCTTAGGTACTCTTTTAAGTCCGTGTAAGGCGGAGGGAATGAAGGGACCTGCAGGAGGCTGAAAAGCCGTAGTGCGCTAGCGCTAGCGAGTTAGCGCAACAACTTAGTGTCTTGTTTTCTTCGCTGCTTTTTTTTTACATAAGGTCCGCAGGAAAGCGGTTGCTAAGGCTTGTAGCTTGCTTCTGTCCTTAGTCAATTTTGGACTGAAGCTGTTCTGACTGCCGTATCTTTTTTGAACCGAATACCTTCCTCTGTAATCTCAGGTCTCTCTCTTTTTGAGAGTGAGAGAAGATTTTCTACCCCGCCTGCCTATGAAGAACCTCAAGTCTATCGGGAAAGGATGTGGTGGTAACCCCCCTTTGTCTAGAACCGGGCGTCCAGCCGTGTAGGAAGACTCACCCTAGCCACTATAGCGACCCCACCCCCAACTCTAGCTGAGAAGCACCCTCCACCCACTTCCATTTTTCCGTGTGCCCAAAAGCCCGCCCGCCCGGTTTTTGAGACCCTTTCTGATTCCCTCACCCAATCTCATGAGAAGCAAGCCCAGCAGGCCCTGCCTTAACCTGTCCTCAGACAGCCAGCCCTCACCAGGCTGCTGGCATTGCTAAATGCTCCGCCACGAAGCAAGCTTTCCCGAATACGGCGGAAGTGGCTAAAGAAGTCGGAGGAAGAAGGTAGTTGGACAACTGTATACACGAGGGTACATTAGTATTCTGGGAATTGGCAACATTGAAAGAAAGGGTAAGGGGTAGGAATAAACTTTTTTAGGTCTTGCTCTACTAAAGTAGTCGGCCTAACCTTCGGTTCCCGTAACCAAGTTTTTCTTTCTCACCCCTTATGTACTTTTTTTTACTTCATCCATACTTTTTTACTTTTTCTGAAGTGTGGGGCAAACGGCGCCCTCTACTTCTACTTCTAACTAAAGGCGAACAGCCGGCATTGCAAGCAAATAGAAAGCCCCCGCCCGTTTGAGCCGGAAAGCGTACCGGCTGTTTG